TAGTCTCCGATTCATATTTCGTCGACCAATCCTTCCTAATTCACATCTTTGTTGAAAGAATTTTTTTTGTAATTCCTTACATAAGGATTCAGAAAATACCGGATCTCCGCCTACACAAGCAAATTGTTGATAAAACTCCAAAATGGCATTTTCTTTTGACCCAATTTTTTTTTTCTCTTTCTCATTCAGGAAAGACAAGAAAATCTCAGGATAGCAAACATTCTCTAGAATTTCTCTTAGATTCGAACCCATAGCTGATGATAGAACTAGAATAGATATTTTCTGTTTCCTACTCACACGAGCCCATATCCTTGCTTTTCGATCAATCTCTAATTCTAATCTTCCTCCCCAATCTGATATTATGGTCCCGGTATAGACCGAAATTCCGTTATGGTCCAATTCTGACCGGTAATAGATACCGGGACTTTGCAATATTTGATTGATCACAATTCTGTATATTCCATTTACTATAGAAGTTCCCAGGGAATTCATTAAAGGAATGTTTCCAATAAAAAGAGTTTGTTCTTGCATATCCCTACTGGTTTTCCAAATTAATCCCGCGGATACATATAATTCAGAAGAATATGTGAGTGATTCATATACAGCATCTCTTTCTTTTATCAAAGGTTCTACCAATTGATATGTTTCCACAAATAATTGAAATTCAATTTCTTGATCTGTATCTTCAATTTTTGGAAACTTATAAAGTTCTTCTGTTAAGCCCTGATCAATGAATCTACAAAATCCTTCAAATTGTATCTGATTAAACCCAGGTATTGTAGACATTCCCTCATTTCCATCCCCGAGCATTTTGAATTTCCCTTTTCTCAAAAAATTCCATTATTGAACCATTCTTCATCAAATCATATGGATTGATTTAGCAATGATGGAATTTCTATTTTGTTTACTGAATCGCATGAAATTTGACTCACCCCGTATATGGAATGTATGAAATGCATATGAACGGAGGAATAAAGACAATTTTATATTCAAATTGGAATTTGGAACAGATAGAAAATCGAAAGGAATTAATAAATGCCACTTAGGCTTATGGAGTTTTGGATAGAATATCAAAAAAAAAGTGATTCCATTTCTACCATTATTATGATATTACATACTCTAATCCGATTGGGTACCAGAAAAAGAAATGGATTCGGATTTCATCTGTTCGATGATATAAAGACATTATAATCATCAAAAATATAGAGTTGATATTTTTTTAGCACTTAACTTTTTCACGGATTCTATTGTTCAACAAATGATTCGCATAAAAGAGAGATACTTTTATTTTACCTTTTTTTCTTTTTTTAGTAGAATACGATTGAAGGGCGTAACATAGTAATAAAGTTTGTATTTATTAACCATGTGTAGATAGCTATCTATGTTTCCTCCTTTATTTAAGTTCTATTCGGGACAGCGCGTGCTATGCTATATCAAAATTTCCATTTTCTATTCCATCTATTGAATGAAAAATTGAAGCACTACAATTTACTAATAATTCTCTATAGTCATCATATATAGATATGATATCCAATTAGATATTTGTATAACAATTTATGTTCTGGGGTTTACATATACTTCTATTTGCTGTTATAATGGAAATTGGAAAGGATTTTTTTTTATGGAAAAGAATCAATACTGATTAGTTATGTATCAATTTGGATTTTCTTATATAATTAGAATTAGGATTAAGAAAAGACAATTTTGGATTCAAATCCAAGAATCGTTCATGAATTTACAGTCCCATTTAATAGTTAATGGTTCCAATTTGTCCTAAATTTTGGCTTTTGGGACTGAAAAACCACATTTGGTTTTTCAATTTTTCAATATCAATATAAAAAAGAGAGGGAAAATCTTTAGATATTTCGTTTTTGAGATACTATACATACAACCGAAGGGATGGATCCAATCCAAAAAACGAAGGATTTTTTTCTTTTCGGGCAGGGGTTAAATTTAAGAAAACGGGATTCAAGATGCAAGTCCAATAAAAAAAGAAGTTTCGGAATCCCCCACTCGACGCAAACAAAGGGAGACTTTTTTCATCTATTTTGTAGGGTATCATACATTTTGGCGGCATGGCCGAGCGGTAAGGCGGGGGACTGCAAATCCTTTTTCCCCAGTTCAAATCCGGGTGTCGCCTGATCAAGAAAAAACTCGAAATCTCTTATTTCGTTTTGCTGACATAACTCGCTGAATTTTTCCCCAGCAGAAGCAAACAAAGTAAAAGGACTCTTGAGACTTGCTTGCTTGGTTCGAAACATCTGGAAGTTTGGCTCTCGAAAGCTAAAGTGCTCTAAATCCTTGCCTCTAGGATTCAAGGACAGATGAATGGTGGAAGGGCTCTCATATAAAGATTTATTGATTCCCTTCCACTACTAATGTAGTGTTTAATTACCGGGTCCTGAATTCGATTGGATAGCCCCACGGAAAATCGAATTAGTGGTTGTGGAAAGGGCTGAAGATACTTTCTATAGAGACTCAGGAGAGTCTCTAAGTCCTC